GCTTCACGAAATAATATCTTCTACCAAGAAATTCACCGAGGAAGCGGAAGCCATTTTGAAAGAAGCTATTCAGGAACAGATGGAACGCTTTCTACTTCAGGAACAAGCATAAAAAAATCACTCTTATATCTTTTATATTTTTCAAAATTTTAAACGAAAAAAAAGGGTGATTTTTTTTTAGATTAATTAGATATTATTTTAATTTTGGAATATTTTTATATTAAATAAAATAAATATAAGTATCTCGGATTCAATGAAAATTATTCAAAAAATATTTCTTGGCATAGAAATATAGAAATAAAAAAAATATATATTATATATGGAAAAAAATTGCGTCCAATAGGATTTGAACCTATACCAAAGGTTTAGAAGACCTATGTCCTATCCATTAGACAATGGACGCCTTTCATTCCTATTTGTTTTCGTATTTTTTACTTCGGATCTCTTGTTCGTAAAAAAAAAGAAATAGCGGATTGTATGTGAGCAAATTTCGGCAATTACGTATTCAATTCAATGATAGATTAAGATGAAATTATGAATTGAATTTTTAAAATACTAAAACTAAAAAGAGAAAGCGGGTAGCGGGAATCGAACCCGCATCGTTAGCTTGGAAGGCTAGGGGTTATAGTCGACGTCGATTCATCATTTTTAACGTCTCTAATTCAAAACCGAACATGAAACTTTTATTTCATTCGGCTCCTTTATGGTAGATGGATAATTTCCCCGATTTAAGACGTAACTGAAAAAAAAATTGACCCATAACATCTATGTCAGCCTTTACTGTCTGAATACATTTTAAACTACTCGCTTTCTAGATGATCCCTCTAGAAGAGGAGGATTCTAACACTCTTTCTAGTTACTTCGTTCTCTATTTCTATTTGAACGAATCCTGAGGAAAAGAATTTTCTTTCCACCGAGCTAAACAATATATCGATGTCTCTAGTAAACCAAAGCCATCGTTTAATAGCTATTTTGCTTCAATCTCCCCTCTATAAACAAAAAACAAATCTAAAATTGAAGATTTAGTTACGATTAGAAAAAAGCTTTCTTCATCCATAGATCCTTTTACTCATTCAATTGGAAGTAGTGATCCAAAAAAAAATTATGTTTCGTAATTTCATAATCCAATTTTTCAATTGCTAATTGATCCTTGTATAAAAAGCACGAGAATGTATATTCTTCCTCGAATCTGTCATTGAGAGGTAAAGAATTAAATCCTTTTAAGAAATAAAGTTTTTTTTCGGAATATGAAGAAAACCGAAGGACCCCTTAACTATGTAAGGGGTTATATAGAACGAATCACACTTTTACCACTAAACTATACCCGCTACAATGCGATTATTATCTATAAATGGATCTTTTGTCGAATCGGATGTAATCAATACAGGATCAGACAAGAATTATTAAAAATGAAGTGTTGACGTGTTTTGTTGGGTACTTAAATGCGATTAAGAAAAGGGTGCTTAAAAAAAAAATAATCAAAAATAAGAAATGATACTTGAATTCCCTATCATAGGAATAGAAAGAATCCTCCTTATAATTTAAGATTTATTATTGTTGTTGCTTCAATAACATTTTTAAATTCAGCTAATTATCTATGATTATGATTCAGTGGAACAAAAAAAGGCCCGGCTAGGTACTGACCCGGCCAGGCCATGGAAAAGCCCTTATCCGACAAAAATAACGAGGTATTCTTTTTTTTTTATCATAAAATAATTTTGCGAGCCCGTACTTTAGAGTTGGAATTGCTGATAAACGTGATATATATATATAATTATATAAATTATAGAACTTTTATTTTTATTCGGATTTAATTAGAATTAAATAGAGATATTAATTAGACTAAACTATACTATCTTTTTAAGATATAAGTCGATTTAAATTTTAATAAGGATAAAGAGAGAATTTCAATCCTTACTTTATATGTAATGTAACATAGTTATTATCCGTTTTCAATTGGGAGAGATGGCTGAGTGGACTAAAGCGTCGGATTGCTAATCCGTTGTACGAGTTATTCGTACCGAGGGTTCGAATCCCTCTCTTTCCGTTTCCCTGGAAAGCTTGATATTTTAGTTATCTTTCGATCAAGTAAAAGTATTATTTGATGCTTATTCTTCACGTCCAGGATTACGTCCTGGATCATTAGATAAGAATCCGAAGATGAAGAGAGAAACAAAGAATATCACTACTGTGTAAACGAAGAGTTTGAGAGTAAGCATTACACAATCTCCAAGATCTTTTTTTTTTTTTTTTTAGAGAATAGATTATCCATTTTTTTTTCACATATCATATTTTGACACCATGAAAGGAAGTACTTTTTTAATTTTTAGACAGGGTTTTTCCTTAGTAAAATTTTAATTTTATTTTGAAATACCCGCAATACCGAATTGTGGGGTATCCTATATAAGATCTTTGACGAGAAAAGAAAAAGGTCATAATGAAGAAATGGGGTGATTCAAGAATTTCAATGTTTCAACTAAAGGTTCATACTCTAAGACTTATATGATTTTATCAATTGTTATAATTTTTTTCTTGAATACTTGAATAAATAATTAAGTTTGCTAAGACAGTATTCAAAATTTCATCGAAAACTTACAGCAGCTTGCCAAACAAAGGCTAAAAGAAAAAACAGCAAAGGTATGACCGGCATAAAATCGACAATTGGATTTAAAAAAGAGTAGGCCTCGGGTAATTTGGCCAAGAAAAAACTACTCAAATAAAGGGCAGAGTTAAGACAGATACCGATCAAACTAAAAATATTAAGCATAACAAAGATTTTTTTCTTGGAGATAATTGTATTTTGATTGAGTTATTGATATCTTATTGATATAAGGCAAAAAATAATGAAGAAAGTAAAGTAGACCAAAAAATCCTTTCAACCCATTCAAAAGCCTTCAATTCTAAAAAGAGAATATAAGAAATCATACGTTTATACAATACAATATCTTAATTAAATTATATGTAATGATCAATCAAGTCTAGTTTAATTCTATATTATATATATCTACACGTAGCAAAATCCTATCAACAATATAGTGCATAGATATGTATTTGCATTGGAATTGACGAAAAACCAACACTCATATTAGTGTTTATTAGTGCAGAATTGAAATTTAAATGGGGCGTGGCCAAGTGGTAAGGCAACGGGTTTTGGTCCCGCTATTCGGAGGTTCGAATCCTTCCGTCCCAGAGCACCCATTATATCATATCCGTAAAACTCTTGCTTTTTTGAACAAGACTCTCTTTAAGATCTTTAATTTGAATTTAAGAGTGGAGTAGTGGCTCTAATATGATTCTTGTTTATCATTTTGACTTATCTGATTCAGAGAAGAATATTGTTTTATCAAACTAAATTGCGTTCGAATGAGACAGAGATGTAACTTAATCTAGTTGTTTTGTTATCTAGGTCAGATGGGAACATAGACCCCACACCACACTAGTTTGAATAAAAAAAGTTGGACAGACTATCATTGTATGCCTGTGCCCATCCCTCTGCTATTCCTATTGAAGTTAATTTCGGTACCCTATCCTATATATTTTCGTTTTAATATTTAATTGAAATACATATATCTATGTATCTGTCTGAATCTCATTAACAAACGATCAAGTAAATTACATATGTAACAGATCTGTTTTCTTTGCACCGAGTTTTTTGTCATTTTTTGTTTGGGTCTAAGAGTTCTATAAATTGTTGTAAAATTTGAGGCGAGGGATTATTCATACATTCTATATAAATTATATTTTTTTGGGGGGTCTAGGAAGGTTACAGAAAACTTATGGAACCTCAAGTCAAATACAATGCATGGTATCATTCTATTTCCGTAACAACGGCCTTTTTTTGTATTTTGTGAAAAAAAAACTTATGATCACTTAAATTGGAATCGTCAATTATCGAATATCCGGGATTAAATTACTTGCAGTGACCGTTCTTCCATTTATTTGCTACCTATGGGATTTAAAAATTAGTGCTGAGACGTTTTCAGAAACTAACTACCCATTCATATCTATTTCTATTATAGATATAGAAGGACAAAAGTACAGATTTCTTATTATTTAGCGATCGCACTAATGACTATTCATGATTCCATAATTGAATCAATTAAATACTAGTTCCAAACTAGAGGAATGTTATGGTAAAACTTCGTTTGAAACGATGTGGTAGAAAGCAACGTGCGACTTGAAGGACATGATCAGCTGTGGATGTAATAATCCACCATTTTATTACGAATAGAAGTGCTCTTGACTCGACATCCTTTGTTCTGCTCGACTAGAACCCATCAGTTTTTTCTTGGGTTGTAATGTAAAAAGGGGGTAATTATAGTTACATGATGGAGCTCGAGTAGAAAGTATTGGTTCATTTCTCAAGGGTAAGGGTCTAGGGTTAGTGTCAATTAATAAGTTTGAACAACTTCGTAAATATAGCTTCTATATAGAAATTGAGAAGTTGAAAGGATTCAATTTTAGAAAGTTTAAAATCGAAATCTAAAAAAAAAGTCAAATTTGTTGGACTTGGTAAAACTTTTTCAATCAAAAGTGGAACACGCGTGAATCAATCGTTCTGATGATTCTTTGATAGAACGAAATCACAAAAAAGGTATGTTGCTGCCATTTTGATAAGGATTAAGGATCACCGAAGTAATGTCTAAACCCAATGATTCAAACAAAAGATAAAGGATCCTGGAACAAGGAAACACCATTTTTCATTGTCTCAACAACTAAATATGAAGAATAAAACAGATTATAAACGAGACAAGAAGGGGGCTAGAGACCACTCAAAAAATGAAATAGCTTAGGGATTGTGAGCTATTTGAGAGTTATCCCACTTGAGTTATGAGTACAATTTTTTGTTTTACATTTCTAAATGAAAAAAATTGAAATCTTTAATCATAGTCTAATTGATTTGATGATTTTAGGGATCTATTTGACATTCTAATTTTATACATAGACATAATTTTCTCGAGCCGTACGAGGAGAAAACCTCTTATACGTTTCTAGGGGGGGTATTTTAATCTATCCCAATGAGCCGTCTATCGAATCGTTGCAATTGATGTTCGATCCCGAAGAGAGGGGAGAGATCTCCGGAAAGTTGGTTTTTATGATCCGATAAAGAATCAAACTTATTCAAATGTTCCTGCTATTCTATATTTCCTTGAAAAAGGCGCTCAACCTACAGGAACTGTTCATGATATTTCAAAGAAGGCGGAGGTTTTTAAGGAATTTCCCTTTAATCAAACAAAATGAAAATAAAGAGTATAAGCTTTTCTCTACTTCTCTACTCCGCCTTTTCGTATTGTTCCAAAATTATGACATTATCTGCAATCGACTGGTTTTCATTGGAACTCTACTAACAAATAATAATAACCACGGAATCAAACTTGCTTATTCGCTCAACTTATATTGATTGAAGAACTCGGATTTTTTTTGACTACTTTTTATTCCTTGATCTACTATTTACACCTTTTTGCATCTATGTAGTGCCAATCCAACACCAGTCCTTAATAGTGAATATTAAAATTATTTCCATTTTTGTATTCTTTTCGTAACATTTATATTGACAACAGTGTATAGAACAAATATAATTTGATCGTGTATAAGTATAAATCGTTTCTTGCCATAGGTTCGGTTTTTTCTTTTACTTCATTCAATTGATGGGTTCGTTGAATTCTCTGTGATACAATAATTTTTTATTGGAGTGAAAAAAAAAGAAAGGGAGGTTGATTCACTTGTACATTTATATCTATTCTAAATTCTAATTATATGCAAATTTAGTATATTTGCATCTGATCTCTTCATTTTTATGTTCAGTTCAAAAGCGATTTCATTTTGAGATTTCTTTTTGTATTCTTAGTTTAAAATAAAATGTTTTGATTGTGTAATGGCACTCAAATTTAGTTATATTTTTTTACTGTATTGACAGTTACACATCCTATTGTTTTTAGATTTTTGGGTTGCTAACTCAACGGTAGAGTACTCGGCTTTTAAGTGCGGCTAGTATCGTTTACACATTTGGATGAAGCAAGGGATTCGTCCATACCATCGGTAGAGTTTGTAAGACCACGACTGATCCTGAAAGGGAATGAATGGAAAAAATAGCATGTCGTAGCAATAGATAATTCTGAGAATATTGCATTCTTACCGGATCGGTACAAAGACTTGTTTGAAGGCTTGGATCGGGGCGGAACAAAATGAATTAAAAGTTGGGTCGAGTGAATAAATGGATAGAGCCCTCTGGCTCTAATTATAGGGAAACAAAAAAGCAACCGGCTTCTGTTCTTAACTTTGAATGATTACCCGATCTAATTAGATAGACGTTAAAAATGGATTAGTGCCTGATGCGGGAACGGCTTCTCCTATGCCTATGAGTGGATTATCCTTTTTTTTATGAATCCTAACTATGTTGATATTCTCCATTTATGCATTGGAGAGGAATGTGTAAAAGAAGCAGTATATTGATAAAGATAATTCTTTCCAAAATCAAAAGAGCGATTGGGTTTTAAAAATAAAAGATTTCTAACCATCTTGTTATCCTATAACGAACATAAACCTATTAGATGAAAAAAAAAGAGGATGGAGAGTCCGTTGATGAGCTTACCTGTCTCCGAGGTATATATTATTTTATTATTATACTACCTTGTTTTGACCGTATCGCACTATGTATCATTTGATAATCCAAGAAGTAGCTTATGCCTATCTTTGGTTCAAATCTAATTTCAAATGGGGGAATTTCAACGATATTTTGAACTCGATAAATTTTTGAAACAGGACTTACTATATCCGCTTATCTTTCAAGAGTATATTTATGCACTGGCTCATGATCATGTTTTAAATAGATTCATTTTGGTGGATAATTTTGGTTATGATAATAAATCCAGTTCACTAATGGTGAAACGTTTAATTACTCGAATGTCTCAACAGAATCCTTTGCTTATTTCTGCTAATGAGTCAAACCAAAACCTATTGTTGGGGCATAACAAAACTTTAGATTCGCAAATGATATCAGAGGGATTTGCAGTTATTGGGGAAATTCCCTTTTCCCTAAGATTAGTATCTTCCTTAGAAAGGAAAGAAGAAATTGGCAAATCTCAAAATTTACGATCAATTCATTCACTATTTCCGTTTTTAGAAGACAATTTTGTACATTTAAATTATGTGTCAGATATACTAATACCCTACCCCATCCATCTAGAAATCGTTGTTCAAACTCTTCGCTCCTGGTTGAAAGACGCCGCTTTTTTCCATTTATTACGCTTCCTTCTCTATGAGTATCAGAATTGGAATAGTCTTATTATTCCAACTCCAAAGAAATCAAGTTCCATTGTTTCAAAAAAGAATAAAAGATTATTCTTGTTTCTATATAATTCTTATGTATGTGAATACGAATCCATCTTCATTTTTCTTTGTAACCAATTTTTTCATTTACGATCAACATCTTCTGAAACTCTTTTTGAACACCTTTTTTTCTATGGAAAAAGAAAAGCTCTTGTAGAAGTCGGTTCTAAT